AAAGTTTTGTTCTTTTTACAAACCTGATGTTGATAAATTTGCGGATCTAGAAATTCATTTCGGACAATTGAACCTTCTCAAACTGTTTCTTTTTAAGAACTAAAAAGATTTGTGCCAAAACAACAGATGCCAAAAAGAACAAAAGGCCTTGGACACGTAGTGGATCTTGAAGTACTATTTCTGCATCTCCCTGACCAAATCCACCCACATTAGGATTACTTGTTAATGGTTGATCAAGTTTGATAGATTCGCCCTCTGAAACACGAAGTTCTGGTCCTGGAGGGATAATATCAACCACTTGGCGTCCGTCCAATGCATCCGTTATGGTTATTTCGTACCCCCCTTTTTCTTTTCGTATGATTTTGCTTACTATACCCGCTGCTGTAGCATTATAAACCGTATTGTTACTTTTTGTCCCGTCGGGATAAATCTGGCCCCTTCCCCTGTTACCACCTACGTATATTGGGTATTTTAAGAAGTGAACATCTTTATTAGTCGCGGGATCCGGGGAAAGAATAGGAAAAGTGATTTCACTATATTTCTTACCAGGAACAGGCCCTATCACAAGAATATTTTTTTTAGTGGGGCCGTAATTCTGAAAAGATAGATTGCCTATCTTTTCTTTCATCTCGGGAGAAATACGACTGGGGGGGGCTAATTCAAACCCTTCCGGTAAAATAAGAACGGCCCCTACATTCAACCCCCCCTTTTTACCATTAGCAAGAACTTGTTTCAGTTGCATATCATAAGGAATTCTAACAACTGCTTCAAACACAGTATCAGGAAGTACCGCTTGCGGAACCTCAATATCCACAGGTTTATTAGCTAAATGGCAATTGGCGCATACAATACGACCAGTGGCTTCTCGTGGATTTTCAAAACCCTGCTGCGCAAAAATGGGATATGCATTTGAAATGGAGGCCCGAGTTATTATATATATCATGAGTGATACGGAAATGAATCGAGTAATCTCTTCCTTTATCGAAGAAAAAGTATTTCTAATTTGCATGGTCCAATCGTTGATCCCGAAAATTTCTACAATAAAATTGGGTAGGTCGCTAGTATAGTTCCCTATCCACGATTTTGCTATTTACTGAAATAATTTTACTGGAATATAGGAGGAATCCTCTGAATGGGTAGAAAGAGTAAGGTAAGTACGACCTGGAATGCTTTGCTTAGGTACAAAGTAAGAAACATTCTAATTGACCCGTTTTTCAGTCATTCATTGAATGATAAATCACTACAAGTGACGGAGATACACGATTTAAATAAAGGAAAATCCAATATTTGAAAATTGTATCTAGAATGACTGGAAAAGTGGAAACAAGACCAGATATAATTTGATCATTATGAAAAAATCCAAAATCGTTATAGACATAGCCAATCATTAGTTCCCAACCGTGGGGCGAATGGAATCCGATACATAAATCAGTTACTAAAAGAATGGAAAAGGCTTTTATTGTGTCGCTTAAATTATATAGGAATTCTTGAACCCAAGAATTAAGAAAAACGAGTTCTTCATTACCCAGAATAGAATAAGCACTTAGAATAACGAAACAGATTAGATTTGTCGAGAAGTGCAAAATTGTATGGATATGATCCTCATCGTGTATCTTGATCAATTGGATTGTTTCTTTGTGGAGCCCCATACGAAACTTTTGTAGATGTCTTTCCGGGAATTCCTTTACCATTTCATCCAAGAGAAATAGCTCCTCTAATTCTATGAATTTTTCTAGAATACTCTTTTCTTGAATATCGTTCAAAAAAGTTTCGGATTTCCTAGTATTCCACCAATTAGTAACCCAAGATTCTAGACTTTTATTAAACGAGAGAGTGATCCACCGGGGCAAAAAGACTACAAATACTATAAATGAAAGATATCGAAGGGGAATAGATGCGCTCTTTTTTGTCATTTTTTCATCTGTGAATTGTCACCTCATTCGTTGACTCTATGCGATCTAATATTTCTATCGAGCATAAGTTGTATCGCGCCTATTAATTATTAATTTATTAATCGAGCCCCCATTTTTTTAGTTGTGATTCAGAGGTTAGTCCTTGAATCTAGTGTAGAAAAAATACAGAAATAGAAGAAGAATCCACTTCGAATTCGAATTCAAATAAAGAAATAATAAAAAAATAGATTGTTTCCAGATATCTTAATTGATCAAATATTCGAAGTAATTACTCCCCTTTGATGAATGCCCGAAAGATTCAAATAAAGATTCAATAATGAATCTTTTTCGGATTTCGAAATGAAAGAACTTCCTGTTTATTAAAAAAGAAAATATCAAATATTTCGAAAAAAAAAAATTTGACAGACAAAAACAAAAAAGGTTTCGTTTTATATTATGGCCGCCACGTACACGTTTGCCTTGCTTTGGCCCCACGAGGCGTTCTGAAGAAACTTTAATTAAGTAAGTTATGCTTATAGAAAAAAAAAAAGATTCTTAGGGGTTTTCCTCTTGCTGAGAAAGCATTTATTTTTGAGTTTCTTTTTTCAAAATACTTCAATTGGTACACGCAAGAAATAGGCCAATTCCGCAGCCTTTTGCTCAATTTCCCGTGGAGTCAAATTCTCATCAGTACGAGTCAAGGGAACGTCTCCCAGGCCTCTGATTTCCATATAAAGGACACGACGAGCATAAATACCCTCTTTTACTTCTATTCTGATGGACTGAATATCTTTCATAAGAAATCGTAAAAAGATGCGGCGATTTTTTCCAGGAAATCCCCAACGAAAAATGCACACTATTCCTTCTTTTCTATCAAATCGATCATAACCGCTACCTACATTCCATGTAATTGTGCACCACAAATAGGAACTAATAAAGAGACCCGCGATCCCATAGAAAGACATTACGATCCCTTGTGGGAAAAAAAGGATTTGTTGAGACGGAAAGAAGGATATCAAATTCTTATCAAGATAACTAGAAATTCCAACCAATAAGAATCCTAATGAACCTAAAAAAAGGATAAACGCCCAGCAGAAATTACTTGTTTTGCGAGATCCCGCTATAAATTCTATCCATATATATTCTGATCGCCAACTCATACATAGTAGATCCAGTTGCATTTTATGGAATAACAAAAAAAAATTTCACTTTACTTTTTTTTCCGAAGTAACTCTCATCAACTAGTACTATTCTGATGTGAACTTTTAGTATTTTAGTAGTAATTAATCGAATTGGTTAGATATAATAAAATAAAAGCATCCCCTTCATATGATTCCCTATCAATAGCTACATACATATGGATAGATTTACTTTAATTTCAGACATGAGTTCGGATCCCAGCCTATTTTTTTTTTTTTTTATTGCTAGAATTCGTCTGTCCATATATCATGTTTACGCATGTATAAGATCTTTTTCATTTATGTTCGGAGAAAGCCGCCTGTTATTCTTATACAATATTCTACTAAATGGATATCCTTGTTCGCTAAGTCTTGAAAAAAAAACTAGATGAGATTTCACCACATCAGATTTAAAAAATCTTTTTTTTTTGAACATGAAGAGATAAAGAGGCCATTGCAATTGCCGGAAATACTAGGCCCACTAAAGGCACAAAAAAGGAGGGTAAGTTGTTGAGAATTGTCATAGAATGGGGTACCTCAATTTAATATTTGTACCTGTTATTGTTATAAGGATATCTTATAATAATTATAATTCATATTATAATTCGTATATTAGTATACTAAGTATATCGAAGTGAGTATATATAATAAGTGCAAGCAATGTCGAACTAAATAAACGGACTTATTCATCTTTCTACATGAAATAGATGTATGTATGATAATCCACTTTCTTTATTATTCTTACTTCTTTTATTTTTATTCTTATATTGTTCTTATCTTCTTCTTCTAATTTCTTTTTTAATAAAATTAATAAAAAAAGAGTCTCTTAAAAATTTTTAAATCCCCGAAAGATTCGTTAGAATCCGACCCAAGAGCAGGAATTCTTAGAAAAAGAGGACTTCTTGGGAGATATAGAAAGATGCAAGATTCTATATTTTCTATATTTGAAATATATACATATAGAAGAGGCGAACAGAACACGAAATTCGTTTTATTTGCCTTGCCTCCTAATTCGAAGGAAGAATTCGCTGTTTATGTTGTTGTTTTTTTACCGATATTACTAATCAGCAATATCGGTAAAAAAACAACGATTATCCGCATGATTCTTTCTACAATTAAATCTTATGTCACCAAATCAAAATTCATTTTTTCGGTTTTTTATTTTGATTCTGATAAACTAACTAACTAGTTGTTCGCCACAAAAAAAAAGTGGAACTCAAGACTCTACTTGATTGAATTTTTATTGAAAGGAAAAAAGGCGTGGAGCTGAAATAGCTCACTCAGAACACCTTTTAAAGGGTTACGTGGTACGATTGGATCGAATAAGCCCTTATGGAATAAATATTCAGCCGCTTGTGAACCTTCAGGTACTGTCTTATTCAATGTTTGTTCAATTACTCTTTTACCCGCAAATGCAATATAGGCATTAGGTTCGGCAATAATGATATCCCCCAACATACCAAAACTAGCTGTTACTCCACCAGTAGTAGGAGATGTAAGAATTGATACATAAAATAACTTTTTATTTGATTGATAATCATATAAAGCAGAAGATATTTTAGCCATTTGCATCAAGCTCAAACTTCCTTCTTGCATGCGTGCCCCTCCGGAAGCACACACTAGAATAAGAGGTAAAAGTTTATTGGTAGCATACTCGATCAAACGGGTGATTTTCTCGCCTACTACGGATCCCATACTACCCCCCATAAACTGAAAATCCATAACCCCAATTGCGACGGGAATCCCGTTTAGTTGACCTGTACCTGTTTGAACAGCCTCTGTTAATCCTGTTTTTTTTTGATAAGAATCAATACGATCTTTATAAGGTTCCTCTTCTGAATGAAATTCAATGGGATCCAGAGAAACCATGCCGTCATCCATCGGATCCCAAGTACCTGGATCAACCGAAAGTTCGATTCTATCTGAACTA